TCCCCCTTTCTACTTATCCTCTCTCCTTTTGTTTGTGCTTCTACCCGGGCTTTTCATTCTGTTTTATAGAGACCCGAGGAATTTTTCTAATAATTAATGTAGAAAGGTGAGTTCCCGGCATACGGAAAAAAATCCAGGATGACGGCTTTCAAAAGACGAGTAAGGGACGGGGAGGGGGAGGCTCTCGAAACCAAACGAGACTAGAAGGAACATTGGAATTAGCACCATTCCTATGAGTGCTTTTGTCTCGAAAAGCCAACAAAGGGGCAGCCCTCTCTCTCTATCTCGGTCTCAGTTTAGCATCATATATCGATCTGGAGATCATTTTGATTGGTTGTAGTGCGGATTAAGGAGCTGCTCCTCCATGCTGTGGAGGTGGGGCTGCCGCCGCCTGATAGAGGCAGAAGCCGGGGCCACCGGAGCTATCTGCGTCGAGTGTGTCGATTGAAAGAGGAGGGGAGACAACTCCAATTCCAGCGCAAAAATAGAAAGAGTCGTGCCGTTCAAAATGGAATTCTTCTAAGATCCATTGCTCTATTTTGCATGCTCTGCTCCCAAAAAGCAGAGAGACTTGCGAGGGCAGATCCGGGTTGGTTGGTCCGGAAAGTCATGGGAGAGGCAGGCTAAGTGAAAAAAAGAATATACTGGTGCTACTATAGAATCTTATGAATCACGCACGGCACACTTTCTATATCTCCTCCGTCTACAAGGTGAACAGTTTAGCTTACAGCACAGCGTGTTCGCCACCACACCGGCTGGCTGGTGCATTGGCCTTACCGTAATAGGGCCGAGAAGTATGACCCTTCGATTAGAACGCCCCATATCTCGTGACACGCGGAGCGTGGCATTTCCTTTTATAAAGTCCGTATAACTTCTAACCAAAAGATTCATTCTTTATGAATCAAGTACCATTCAAAGAGTGCATTGCCTCTTTGAGTGAAGAAGAGAAGGGCTTTGTATAGAAACCCTTGAGCCATGTTCGTCGCCCTACTAGGCTCACCATTATTTCATTTCATTCTATTTATGGCCAAAGAACATATACATGGAGCTATGTCGACTTACGTACGTCTCGTTGACCAAATGATCAGGTATACCACGCCACGTATCATCCCCTCTTTCTATAGAGGAGAGATAAAGAAAAAGAAAAGATATAGTGATCGTGCCGTAAGACCTTGTTCGTTTCTACTTGACGTTATTTTCCTCGGTTTTTTACATTACATAAGGTAGCTTGTTTACTTAGCGCTTGCGCTAAGGATCTAATCAGAGTCAAACTTGGATTTGAAAAAACCTTTCTCTTATTAGCCGGAGTACAAGTGTACTCCTTGATCTTTAGTAAAGGCGGATTAAGCCAAAAAACATTGATTTTTCGAAGAGTCTCAACGTCCTCGTTGAGAGTCGCTCTGCGAGACGTCCAGTAGTCTCTGACTTGGTCTTCGAATCGTAAGTTTCAGCCCGTTCCCAGCTTTTGCCTCGCTCTCAGGTTGGCCCTTCTACTTTACTAAGTAGTATTCCACTCGTGCAGTGGGTGTATGGGCTAGCCCATGGTGCGGTCAGCTATGATATACTCAACTTCTTCTTTAGTAAGTTTCTCTAAAACATCTGGTGGTGCCCTCGTGGGCACGTTCCTCTCTGGGTCGGTCTGGTCTAATCGAAGTAAACTGACTCACATGGAATACGGGGTGAGTTTTCACCGAGCTGATCGCTTGAGTCTATAGGCTACCCCTCCTATCCGCTTCTCTACAAGGTATACTTTCTTCTTCCTTCAGACCGGGCCAAGCCTTTAGGTTGTTTAAGTAGATTTGGGCTAGATCGTTGCGCTCCTGCCACCTCTTGGCAAAGTAGGCTGATGGGCAAGCCCCTCCTGCCGCAATGGTGTGGGGCGTCAGAGGCTGTTGCCCCGTGGCCAACTCGAAGGGGCTGAAGTTCGACGCAGAGCTTTTTGGTTGTTAAGTTATAGCAGCATTGAGCAACATCCAACAGCTCCAGTCCTTCTGGTTTGCACTAAAGTGCCTTAAGTAGCCCCGAGGAGTCCGTTTATTCTCTCCGTCTGAGCTTTCCAAGATATATCGATCGTAGGTATCTTACCATCAGATACCGATAGTCGTATTCTAACATTACCGACCTTTAAATATCGGGTTTTCATCAATTTTACATAACATAAAAAGCTCTTTTCATCATCGAAACAACCTGATTTCCGAGACCTCTTGTATTGCATTACCATAATGAAAAGAAAAAAAGAGAGAAATTTCTCTTGTGATTCGAATGAACCTTTCTCGGTGGAAGAAAGGAATATCGATGGATTCCTATGGAGCATCCAGGAATAAGAAGATTCAATTGGACGACGAATTCTTACGTGGTCCAAGGAAATCAAAGGTTCGCTTCCACGATTTCATCTATATCGAATCTTAATATAAGAATAGCTTATATAGTCATGATTCAATTCAGGTCCACTGACTTTTGATTTCTTTCTCATTTTTCGATTTGATTGGAACAATGGAGA